CACGGTAAGACTAACCGTTTGATAGGCATTAAGTGTAAGTACAGTAATGTATGTGCTGAGATGTCCTAATAGACCGAGGACTTGAATTTTATAAATCTTTAGGGTATAAAAAATACCTTAAAGATTTTTTGCTTTGGTGTTTTTAGTGTACTGAGCGGAACCACACTGATCCATCTCGAACTCAGTTGTGAAACGTTATAAATCGACGACAATACTTGGGGGGGGACCTCCTGGGAAGATAGTTCAATGCCAAAGTTTTAAAAACATATAGTTAAATTCATACTTTTATACAAATTTTTATTAAAGGTAAAAAAAAATTATTCTTAAAAAATATTTTAAGTTTTATATATAATATTAGGTATAATACTAGTCATTAATATTATTTTCTGTATTTAAATTTTTAACATTTCTAGAGGACTTTCAGTTATGGATACTCGTTTACTAGTAATTGCTGCGCCTGTTTTAGTAGCAGCATCATGGGCTTTATTTAATATTGGTCGTTTAGCAATTCAACAAATCCAACGTTTGTCACGTTAAAAAAAAATTACAAGGCTAGAAAAAATAAAAATAGTCTTGTAATTTTTTTTTAAAGTTAAAAGATAATTTTTTTTAATTTGAGTCATCGCTTTTTAGCCATATAATTACAGTAATTTTTTAAAAGGTAATACGTACAAATATAGACAAATTAAATTGTATTTTGTACAATAGCTCTAAGTTAAAAAACTAGCTTAAATAAAGATAAAACATCATGGCTGTACCTAAAAAACGGACATCAAAAGCAAAAAAAAATAGTCGTAAAGCGAATTGGAAAAGAAAAGCTGCAAAATCAGCACAAAAATCTTTATCATTAGCAAAATCAATTTTACGAGGTAAAACTACAAGTTTTGTATATCGTCTATATGTAGATGAATAAATTTAAAATTTTCTTAGTATAAAATTAAATATATATTAAGAAAATTTTAAATTTATTTAATAATAACTTTAATTTTTAGGGTTTAATCTTAACCGAACTTATTATTTAAAATCTCTAGATATACAGACAAATCAAATAAGATTAGCGGATGTGGCGAAATTGGTAGACGCGCTAGATTTAGGTCCTAGTAACTTTTGTTTTGAGAGTTCGAGTCTCTCCATCCGCAAGTAAAAAATTCTTTAATTAACTTTTCGAATATTTGTTATATGGTTCTTCCATTTACTCTACAACAATTACGTATCTTTAAAGCTATTGCTTCTGAAAAAAGCTTTACTCAAGCTGCTGAAATTTTATTTGTTTCTCAACCTTCATTAAGCAAACAAATTAAAACATTAGAAAATCGTTTAGGAATTTTATTATTAAACCGAACTGGTAATAAAATATTGTTAACTGAAGCTGGTGTCGTATTTCTTCAATATTCTGAACGCATACTTGCGTTATGTGAAGAAAGTTGTCGGGCGTTAAATGATTTAAAAGACGGTGAAAGAGGAAATTTAAAAGTCGGAGCAAGCCAAACTATTGGAGCATATTTAATGCCACGTGTATTAACTTTATTTGCACAAAGTTATCCACAAATTAACTTACATATCGACATTGATTCTACTAGAATCATCGCAAAAAAAGTTGCAGATCGAAGTCTTGATATTGCTGTTGTAGGAGGAGATATTCCTACAGGTTTAAAAAAAAACTTAGAAATTGAAGATTTTGTTGAAGATGAACTTATTTTAATTATCTCAAAGTCCCATCCATTTGCAAAAAAGAAGAAGAAAAAGATTAGTAAAGAAGATCTCTATCATTTAAACTTTATAACATTAAATTCTAATTCTACAATTCATAAATTTATTAATAATATTTTAATTCAAAATAACATTCAAACGGCCCAATTTAATGTGATTATGGAATTGAATTCCATCGAAGCAATAAAAACAGCCGTAAGTCTTGGATTAGGGGCTGCTTTTGTTTCGTCGTCAGCGATAGAAAAGGAACTTGAATTAAAAACTGTTGAAATAATAACAATTGAAAATATTAGAATAACTAGGACATTGTCCATTATTACAAATCCTGATTCACATAGATCGAAAGCTTTTGACTTTTTTTATAATGAATTATGGTTACTTAAAAATTTATAAATTATCCATTTCTAATTTAAGTTGACTTAATTAAAATTTATTTTGTAATATTGTTTTATAAAAAGAGAAAATCTTTTAAATTATGAAATACGCAATTGTAGAAATTAGTGGAAGACAATTCTGGATTGAAACTGGAAAATATTACGATTTAAATCGTATTCCAACAGAACTTGAAAAAGAAATTATTTTGAATCGAGTTTTACTAGCAAATAATGATGGTGAAATTTTAATAGGAAAACCCTATTTAGATAGTGTAAAAGTAAAAGGAAAAATTTTAGAGCATTTACGTGGCCGTAAAACTATTGTTTATAAAATGCGCCCTAAGAAAAAAACTCGTAAAAAACAAGGTCATCGCCAAGATTTAACACGAGTACTTATTGAAGAAATAAAGATTAATTAATATTAAAGGAAGGTAGATATGGCACATAAAAAAGGTGCAGGTAGTACAAAAAATGGTCGTGATTCTAACGCCAAACGTTTAGGCGTTAAAAGATTTGGAGGGGAAACAGTAAAAGCTGGTAGTATTTTAATTCGACAAAGAGGAATGAAATTTAAACCAGGCGTTAATGTTGGCTATGGTAAAGATTTCACTTTATTTGCATTAATTGATGGAACTGTAAAATTTGATTATAAAGATGCGCAACACAAACGAGTGAATATTATTACTCAGTAGAACTTTATACATTTTTTAAAATGCTAAAAAACCCATTTATTAAAGATTCAGGCCTAAATCAATACCAACCATTAATTAATCAAATTAATGCACTGGAAACTAATTTAAAAACATTAACTGATACAGAACTAAGAAATAAAACTTTTGAATTAAAAAAGCGATATCAAGAAGAACAAGATTTAAATGCTCTAACTGCAGAAGCATTTGCAATTACGCGTGAAGCAAGTTTTCGTACGTTAGGTCTTCGTCATTTTGACGTGCAATTAATTGGAGGTTTAGTTTTAAATAGTGGGAAAATTAGTGAAATGCGGACTGGTGAAGGTAAAACTTTAGTTGCAACTTTACCAGCCTATTTAAATGCTTTAACGGATAAAGGTGTTCATATTGTTACTGTAAATGATTATTTAGCAAGTCGTGATCAAATTTCAATGGGGCAAATTTATCGTTTTTTAGGATTAGACACAGGTTTAATCCAAGAAGATATGGCTTTTTTAGAACGGCAACAAAATTATAAAGCTGAAATTACTTATGTTACAAATAACGAAGTAGCTTTTGATTATCTACGTGATAATATGGCCTCTAACTTGAGCCAAGTGGTGTTACCACCTTTTAATTATTGTATTGTAGATGAAGTTGATTCAATTTTTATTGATGAGGCACAAGTTCCCTTAATTATTTCACAAGCAGTTGAGACGTGTATTGATAAATATATTGTCGCAGCAGAAGTTGCAGAATATTTAGAGGTAAATGTTCATTTTAAAGTAGATGAAAAAAATAGAAATATTATTTTAACTGAACAAGGAACGGCTCAAATTGAAAAAATTTTACAGGTTGAAGATTTATATAATCCTAATGATCCTTGGATTCCTTATATTCTAAGTGCTATTAAAGCAACTGCCTTATTCTTCCGGAATGTACATTATATTGTTCAAAATAATCAAATTATTATTGTTGATGAATTTACTGGTCGAATTATGCCAGACAGAAGATGGAACGAAGGTTTACATCAAGCTGTAGAGGCAAAAGAAGGCGTTCCAATTAGACAAAATACAGAAACCGCTGCATCTATTACCTATCAAAACTTTTTCCTATTGTACCCTAAATTATCAGGGATGACTGGAACAGCGAAAACGTCAGAAGTAGAATTTGAAAAAATTTATAATTTACCTGTTGAAGAAATACCAACTGCCCGTCCAAATCTTCGTAAAGATTTACCAGATTTTGTTTATAAAGATAGTTTAACAAAATGGACAGCGATTGCACGAGAATGTAAATCTATTGCAAATACTAAACAACCAATTTTAATTGGTACAACAACTGTTGAAAATTCTGAAATGTTAGCAGATCTGTTGCAAGAATATCAGTTATCATATCGATTATTGAATGCAAAACCAGAAAATGTAAAACGAGAATCCGAAATTGTTGCCCAGGCAGGAGAAATTGGTAGTATTACAATAGCAACAAATATGGCAGGGCGAGGAACAGATATTATTTTAGGTGGTAATACTACCTTTAAAGTTAGAAAACAACTATATAATATTTTAGTTTCTTATAAAAGCAAAACTAATTTAACAAAATTAAATACTATTTTTCCATTAGCAATAGATATCAAATTTACTTCACAAAAGTTTTTAAGTGTTTTAAATTCATTGCTCAATGATCCTAAATTTTTAAGTTTATCTTCAACTGGAATTTTAAAATTTTTAAATGAAATTGACCAAATTAGAATTCCCAAAATTACTTATCAATGTTCAATTAAATTTTTACTTAATGAATTAAGTAAATTTGAGAAAAAAAATCAAACTATTGACAATAAAATTGTTAAGAATTTAGGCGGACTTTATATTATTGGGACGGAACGAAATAACTCACGTCGAATCGATAATCAATTACGTGGTCGATGTGGTCGACAGGGTGATCCTGGGACTTCAAGATTTTTCTTAAGTTTAGAAGATTCTTTATTTCGAAATTTTGGAAGTTCGAAACTTCAAAACTTTATGCAGAATCAACTTTTAGATGATTTACCATTAGAGTCAAATTTATTAACAAAAAGTTTAGACGCTGCCCAAAAACGGGTTGAAGAAAGAGACTATGATGGACGTAAATATCTATTTGATTATGATGATATTTTAAATAAACAACGTAATATAGTTTATTATGAGCGTAGAAAACTTTTAGAGAGCCAATCTCTTCGTGAAACTATTTTAGCTTATGGTGAACAAGTTATAAAAGATATTATAACGTTATTAAAAGATCCGAAGTTCCCAAAAACTAATTCTATGATTGAAGAACTTTTTAAAACAAGACTAGTTAGTTTAAATTCTGATTTAAATAGTTTAGATTCATTTGAATTAAAAACTTATTTATTCCAAGAATTTTGGTTATCATATGAAACAAAAGTTCTTGAATTTGAAATATGTCAAACCGGTTTAATTAGATCTTTCGAACGTACGATTATTCTTTACTATACTGATATTGCGTGGAAAGAACATCTACAAAAAATTGCATTATTACGTGATGCGGTAGGTTGGAGAAGTTACGGACAACGTAATCCATTATTTGAGTTTAAAGAAGAAGCCTATAATTTATTTCAAAATCGAAATATCACTATAAGACATTTATTAATTCGTGATTTTTTACATTCCTTTATTCTGTAAAGGTTAAATTAGTTTTTATTTAAAAAAAAATAAATATATTTATGACAAAACGTACCTTATCAAATAAAACACGTTCTTCGATTTTAAAAGTATCGGGATTTCGTGCTCGTATGGCAACAGCTCAAGGAAGAAAAATAATCCGAACGCGTAGACAAAAAGGACGGAAAAAATTAGCAATTCCACGTTAATTATAGAAATTATTAGAGTTAATGAATTTTGTTTACTCTAATAATAAATAATTTTTTATGTAAAATTAATATAATAGTACTTTATTAAACAAAATTCTGAGAGAACGATGATATGAAATTTACTGATGAATTAACGCTTTTATTAAAAGCTAGATATCCCATAATTTATATTAATACCATTGAAGAAGATCGAGTAGAATATATTATTCGTAAATATATTAAAACAAGTTTAAATAGAAGTATTTATAGTTGGGATTTTATTGATGGATATACGAATAATCCAAATAATGAAGGTTTTGCAAAACGAAATCCTGTACAAGCACTTGAACTTGTTGAACGTTTAACAGCTCAAACACCTGCATTATTTTTATTAAAAGATTTTAATAGATTTTTGACAGATGTCTCAATATCAAGAAAATTAAAAAATATAAGTAGAATTTTAAAACTTCAACCTAAAACAATTATTATTATTGGATCAGAATTAAATATTCCAAAAGAATTGTATGATTTAATTACCGTTTTACAATTTCAATTACCTACTGAAAGTGAAATCAATTATGAATTAAAACGATTAATTGATTCCTTAAATATTGAAATTGACCAACAAGTTTTAGAAAGTTTAATAAGAGCATGCCAAGGGTTATCGCTTGAACGGATTAGAAGAGTATTATCCAAAATTATCGCAACTTATAAAACAATTGATGAAAATAGTATCCAACTTTTATTAAATGAAAAAAAACAAATTATTAGCCAAACAGAAATTTTAGAATATTGGTCAGTAAATGAAACGATTTCTAAAATTGGAGGGGTCGATAATTTAAAAGATTGGCTAAAGAAACGAAAAACGTCTTTTGGTCTTCAAGCAGCGAATTATGGATTACCTACACCACGTGGTTTATTACTTGTTGGAATTCAAGGAACCGGAAAATCGTTAACAGCTAAAGCTATTGCTACTGAATGGCAGTTACCTTTATTAAAATTAGATGTCGGTAAACTTTTTGGAGGAATCATTGGTGAATCAGAATCACGTCTTAGACAAACGATTGAATTAGCAGAAACAATATCGCCTTGTATTTTATGGATTGATGAAATTGATAAAGCTTTTAGTAATAATGATAGTAAAGGAGATAGTGGGACAAGTAATCGTGTATTAGCAACATTTATAAGTTGGTTATCTGAAAAAACAAAGCCAGTTTTTGTAGTTGCTACAGCAAATAATGTCGATCTTTTGCCTTTAGAAGTAATCAGAAAAGGTAGGTTTGACGAAATTTTTTTCTTAGATTTGCCTCAAAAGCAAGAACGAGAACAAATTTTCAAAATTCATATTCAGGAATTTAGACCAAACCGTTGGGAATCATTTGATTATTCAAAATTAGCACAACTTTCTGAGTCATTTTCAGGTGCAGAAATACGTCAAAGTATTATTGAAGCAATGTACCATGCTTTTTATGAAAAACGTGAATTTACAACTGAGGATATTTGTTTAGCATTAACACAATTAATACCACTTTCTCAATTAGAAAATAATCAAACATTAAAACTAAAAAATTGGGCATTATCGGGTCGGATTCGTCTTGCTTCTTCAAAATCTATTTCTATAAATTAAAATTTTTATGAAACAAAATATTTTTAAATCAATTGCAGATTTAAGATTTGCCATCTTTATTTTATTAGTGATTGCAGCTTTTAGTGTAATTGGGACTGTTATTGAACAAGATCAATCAATTGAAACTTATAAATTAAATTATCCTTTAACTAATCGAGTTTTTGGTTTTTTATCATGGGATATTATTCTTAAATTTGGGTTGGATCATGTTTATAAAACCTGGTGGTTTATTACTCTTATTTTACTGTTTGGAATAAGTTTATTAACTTGTAC